TCAAATTCGTGGGCGTTCCTACGAAGAAACACTTATGATATTAGAACTCATGCCTTATCGAGCATGTTATCCCATTTTCAAATTAGTTTATTCTGCAGCAGCAAATGCTAGTTTCAATATGGGTTCGAATGAAGCAAATTTAGTCATTAGTAAAGCCGAAGTAAACGAAGGTACTATCGTGAAGAGATTAAAACCTCGAGCTCGAGGGCGTAGTTTTGCCATACAAAAACCTACCTGCCATATAACTATTGTAATGAAAGATATATCCTTAGGTGGATATATAGATACCGACTCTATTAAGTGGTCACAAAAACCAAAATGGAAAAAAAAGGATACAACTATGTCGTATTATGATATGTATAGTAATAGTAATGGGGGAACATGGGACAAAAAATAAATCCAATTGGTTTCAGACTTGGTACAACCCAAGGTCATCATTCCCTTTGGTTCGCACAACCAAAAAATTATTCTGAGGGTCTGCAAGAAGATCAAAAAATAAGAAATTATATCAAGAATTATGTACAAAAAAATATGAAAACATCCTCTGGCGTTGAGGGAATTGCGCGTATAGAGATTCAAAAAAGAATCGATCTGATCCAAATCATAATCTATATGGGATTTCCAAAAATATTAATTGAAAGTCGACCCCGAGGAATCGAAGAATTACAGATGAATTTACAAAAAGAATTTAATTCTGTAAATAGAAAACTTAACATTGCTATCACACGAATTGAAAAGCCTTACGGAAACCCTAATATTCTTGCAGAATTTATAGCCGGCCAATTAAAAAATAGAGTTTCTTTTCGCAAAGCAATGAAAAAGGCTATAGAATTAACTGAACAAGCAGATACAAAAGGAATTCAAGTGCAAATTGCAGGACGTATCGACGGAAAAGAAATTGCGCGTGTTGAATGGATCAGAGAGGGTAGGGTTCCACTACAAACCATTCGAGCTAAAATTGATTATTGTTCCTATACAGTTCGAACTATCTATGGGGTATTAGGCATCAAAATTTGGATATTTATAGACGGGGAATAATAAAATAAACCTTTATTTCCCTTTGCATTCTATCCGGCGATGGAATAAAAAGAGAAATTTATTTCTTATTTTTATTTTCTCTTCAATAAAAAAATGAACAAACAATTATAATTCTATAGGGTTTAATAAAAATTAAATTAATCTTTTGATAAAATTGCTATGCTTAGTGTGTGACTCGTTGGTTTTTTGAGGGTTAGTAACCAGCCCCATAGTATAAACAAATAACTATAGAAGTAATAACCAACTCATTCCTTCGTATTATCTGGATCCAAAGAACCAGTCAAGATATGATATATTGTTCATATTGTTGTAGCAACTGAAATACTTTTTCATTAAAAAATCTGCTTCTAAGTTGTCAATAGAAATAAAAAAGAAAGGGTATGGATAAATGGAAGGATGAAAGAAAGAAAGAAAAAGAATATGGATGATATAAAATTCCAATATGTAAGGTCTATGAGTCATCTCATAAAAAATCTGTGTAATAAAGCATCAATAAGGATTCATCATTAAAAGGATCTGCTCATCGAACAAAAAATAAAGAGCTTCGAGCCAATAAAGACTAAGAATATTGACTCAAGAACTAATAGCTCCATTGTAGAATTCAGACCTAACCATTAAGTAAGAAGGGATGGGAACGATGGAACCTGTGAATTCAAAAGATTCTAGTGAAAATGAATTCGAACGATTCATTGATCGGGATGGCGGAACCGACCAGAAACCAATTAATCTATTCGGAAAAGTTATGAACTAATGATAGAACTGAAATAGAAATTGAAAGAGTAAATATTCGCCCGCGAAAACTTTATTTTTTTGGATTGCTAAATTTAGGGTCAATCCAATACGATAAAGAGTAAAACAAAAGAAAGATTCCTTTTAACATTCTAAATCTAAAATATAAGAAAAAAAAGTTATTTAATATATTTAGTTATCTATACTATACAAACAAGATATAAAAATTAATAATAGATTTGATCTAGATTAAATGAAATCCATGAGTCAGCGGATTACTTATTAAATACATGTATATCTTAATTCAAATTATATTATATCTGAATTGAATTCTAAATCTTTAATTTGAATTTATTTTTATTCGCGAGGAGCTGGATGAGAAGAAACTCTCACGTCCAGTTCTGTAGTAGAGATGGAATTCAAAACAAACCATCAACTATAACCCCAAAAGAACCAGATTCCGTAAACAACATAGAGGAAGAATGAAGGGAATATCTTATCGAGGTAATACTATTTGTTTTGGTAAATACGCTCTTCAGGCACTTGAACCCGCTTGGATCACATCTAGGCAAATAGAAGCAGGTCGACGAGCAATGACACGAAATGCACGTCGCGGTGGAAAAATATGGGTTCGTATATTTCCAGATAAACCAGTTACAGTAAGACCCGCAGAAACACGTATGGGTTCAGGTAAAGGCTCTCCCGAATATTGGGTAGCTGTTGTTAAGCCTGGTCGAATTCTTTATGAAATGGGTGGAGTAACAGAAAATATAGCCCGAAGGGCTATTTCAATAGCAGCGTCCAAAATGCCTATACGAGCTCAATTTATAATTTCGGGCTAAAAAAGAAATAGGCCCTAATTAAAAATAGTGGATGCAGGTTTCTTTTTTTGGACAAATAATATTTCTTTTTTTCTTTGACCTTTGTATTGTAAAAACAGATAAAAAAAAAAATGATATGATTCAACCTCAGACCCATTTGAATGTAGCAGATAACAGCGGGGCTCGAGAATTGATGTGTATTCGAATCATAGGAGCTAGCAATCGTCGATATGCTCGTATTGGTGACGTTATTGTTGCTGTGATCAAAGACGCAGTTCCAAACATGCCTCTACAAAGATCAGAAGTGGTCAGAGCTGTAATTGTACGTACTTGTAAAGAACTTAAACGTGACAACGGTATGATAATACGATATGATGACAATGCTGCAGTTGTGATTGATCAAGAAAGAAATCCAAAAGGAACTCGAGTTTTTGGTGCGATTGCCCGAGAATTGAGACAGTTCAATTTTACTAAAATAGTTTCATTAGCTCCCGAGGTATTATAAAATGAGACCACGATATGTTTATAGTAGGGTATTTAAAAGAAATAGATTAAGATTCATTTAGTAGATTTTGTCTCACGTATATACCTTTTAAAATTAATATTCATAAACAAATACGTAAAAAAAAAAAAAAGAAAAAACATGTTGATTATATCCAAATTTGGAGGCACCAATAATTTTAATTAATCATGGGTAGTGATACTATTGCTGACATAATAACCTCTATACGAAATGCCGATATGTATAGAAAAAGCGTGGTTCGAGTAGCATCTACTAATATCAGCGAAAGTATTGTGAAAATACTTTTACGAGAGGGTTTTATCGAAAACGTGAGAAAACATCGAGAAAACAACAAATATTTTTTGGTTTTAACCCTACGACATAGAAGGAATAGGAAAAGCACTTATAGAAATCTTTTAAATTTAAAACGGATCAGTCGGCCGGGTCTACGAATCTATTCTAACTATCAAAGAATTCCTAGAATTTTAGGTGGGATGGGTGTTGTAATTCTTTCTACATCTCGGGGTATAATGACAGACCGAGAGGCTCGACTAGAAAGAATAGGCGGAGAAATTTTGTGTTATATATGGTAATCTTTCTAATATCCGAATTGAATATGAAACTTCTTATTTGTGAAAAAGAAAAGAGAAGTGCTGGGTTGTCTAATAGGGTTCTTCCTCCACTAGTTAATACTTCAAGGGGGTTTTGCCTGGAATGAAAGAACAAAAATGGATTCATGAAGGTTTAATTACTGAATCGCTTCCCAACGGTATGTTCCGGGTTCGTTTAGATAATGAAGATACAATTCTAGGTCATGTTTCAGGAAAGATCCGACGTAGTTTTATACGGATACTGCCAGGCGATAGAGTCAAAATTGAAGTAAGTCGGTATGATTCAACCAGAGGTCGTATAATTTATCGACTCCGCAACAAAGATTCGAAAGATTAGGTGTTTCCCTATTTATTTCGTAGGAATACCATTAAAAATTGAAAATTTCAAGAAACTTATTTTCTTCCAAGAAGTAGATTCAAAATTAAAGTAAGGAGTGGCAAATATGAAAATAAGAGCTTCCGTTCGTAAAATTTGTGAAAAGTGTCGACTAATACGTCGTAGGGGACGAATTATAGTAATTTGTTCGAACCCAAGACATAAACAAAGACAAGGATAATAAGGCTCATTAAAGACCTGATATACAAATAGGGGATCTGTTTTGACATGAAATGGATATATCCATATATCTCTGACTCAAATTTATGAGATGATAAAATATGGCAAAAGCTATACCGAAAAAGGGTTCACGTGGACGTATTGGTTCACGTAAGAGTACACGTAAAATACCAAAGGGGGTTATTCATATTCAAGCAAGTTTCAATAATACCATTGTGACTGTTACAGATGTACGGGGGCGAGTGGTTTCTTGGTCCTCTGCCGGTACTTGTGGCTTCCGAGGTACAAGAAGAGGGACACCATTTGCTGCTCAAACCGCAGCGGCAAATGCTATTCGTGCAGTAGTAGATCAAGGTATGCAACGAGCAGAAGTCATGATTAAAGGTCCCGGTCTCGGAAGAGACGCAGCATTACGAGCTATTCGCAGAAGTGGTATACTATTAACTTTCGTACGGGATGTAACTCCTATGCCACATAATGGCTGTAGACCCCCGAAAAAAAGACGTGTATAGAAAAAAAATGGAAGATATTTCAATAGCAAGAGAAACAAGAGAAATAAATGATTCAATGATCTGATCAAATAATATTATTATGGTTCGAGAGAAAATAACAGTATCTACTCGGACACTCCAGTGGAAGTGTGTTGAATCAGCAGCAGACAGTAAGCGTCTTTTTTATGGGCGCTTTATTCTGTCTCCGCTTATGAAAGGTCAAGCAGACACAATAGGCATTGCGATGCGAAG